AGACAAATTTTACTTTATTTGTATTTAATAATAAGTCATAATTGTAAAAACATTATAGATTAATTTCTTATAGTGTATAAATTTTAGTTATATATTTATATATATGTAAAAAATAAACATATATATGAATATTTTTATGAAATATTTTAATTTATCAGGACATATAATATATTATTTGTCTCTAATTTATTTAGCTTAATAACCGTCCTCAGGAAATTGAGAGTTTTAATATTAATTTGAATAATATTTATGAAATATATTGAAAATGTATAAATAAATTATTCAATTAAAGTTGTTAAATTAAATAAAGAATTAATAATAATATTTTACGTATAAATATTCTTATATATATATAATTGATAATTTATTATACACTAATAAATAATTTCATTAAAATTATTTAATAATCTTATAATAAAATTTTGAATAAAGGGGGTGACCCTTTTTCATTATTTAATTATTATTATTATATGTTTTATTTTTAAATTATTTTAATTTTATACATATGTGTAATTAAATATTTGAGCCGTTTAAGTGAATCTTTTAATAAATGACGTTTAGCATGAGGGGGTGACACGTTAAAATTTGCAGATTATTGTGAGATAATTTGTTACTTTACGTAGGGAAATATCCGCTTTTATTTTAAATTACTTTAATTTTATACATATGTGTAATTAAATATTTGAGCCGTTTAAGTGAATCTTTTAATAAATGACGTTTAGCATGAGGGGGTGACACGTTAAAATTTGCAGATTATTGTGAGATAATTTGTTACTTTACGTAGGGAAATATCCGCTTTTATTTTAAATTACTTTAATTTTATACATATGTGTAATTAAATATTTGAGCCAACTTTTAAAATTTAATATAAAATTATTTTATTTTGGTAATGAAATTTATTGTATGATTAGTTTATATGGAAATTATTGTGGGGGCAATTTGTAATTTTAATAATACATTAATTGATTTATTCTCAGTAAATTATATTATAAAATTAAGAAATTTTGATATAGTAATTTATTTAAATATTAGTGAAATTTGTGCCAGCAACTGCGGTTATACAAATGATGTAAATAAATAATAATTAGTAATAGTAGGTTTGTATTAAATGTAAAATTAAAGTTAATTTATGAGGTGAAATTCAAAATTAATAAAGTTTTAAATTAGGTGTAAATTAGACTAAAAGAAGTTAATTAAAAATTAGGATTAGATACCCTATTATTTAATTTGTAAAATTAATACTAGGCTATTATTAGTGTTATACTATAAATTTAAAAAATTTGGCGGTATTTTAATTTTTTCAGGGGAACTTGTTCTGTAATTGATAGTCCCCGTTAAAGTGTACTTAATTTAATAAATTTATATACCTCCGTTATTGAATATGTTATAGAAATAAAATTTTTAAAAAATTATAATAAATTTAGTGTCAGGTCACGGTGTAGTTTATAATTAAGAAGAAATGAGTTACAATAAAATGATTTATATGAATTTAAGGTTGTAATATTTTAATGAAGGTGGATTTGTGGGTAAAGAGTTTTAAAAAATAAGCTTGACTTTAACTCTAAAGTATGCACATATTGCCCGTCGCTCTCATTATAAAATGAGATAAGTCGTAACAAAGTAGAAGTACTGGAAAGTGTTTCTAGAATATCAGCTTAAAGCTTTAAGAGAAAAGTATTTTATTTACATTGAAATGATATTTGTGCAATTCAAATTAAGTTGATTTAAGTTAGATTATTTATTAATAAAATAAAAAAAATAATTTTAATTTTAATATTTTTAGTAAAGTATATAGAAAAAATAGGTTTTATTATAGTGAATTAGTATTGAAAAAGAATTTTGAAATAAATTGAAAATTATTAAAATTAAAAAAATATTTAATTGATAGTATTTTGTGTTTCAAAGTATATTTATTAAAAAATTTTTATTAAATTTATCTCGAATTAAAATGCTTTAAAAAATTATTAAGAATACTGTGGAATAATTATCTTAAATAATTTTTTTGAAATTAAAAGTTATTCGTATTTTAAGATATCTAGTTATTTAAGAAATAATTTTAAATTAGATTAATATATAATAAGTTTTATAAATTAAAATTAATTTATTAATAATTAATTTATATTTTAGGGGATTAGCTTTAAAATAAAAAATTTAAAAATTATTTATTTTATGTTATAAAAATAAGCTTATAAATAGCTATTATTTAAAAGAATGTTATAATTTATTTAAAGGGTAAAATTATTTATAAAAATTTTAAATATTTATTAAATAAATGAATTTAATAATAATGTTTATTAAATAATGATATAATTAGTAAATTAAGATGTAATGTATAAGTATAAATGATATATTTAATTAAGGAATTCGGCAAAAATTTTATTCACTTGTTTATTAAAAACATGTCTTTAAGTAATTAATTTAAAGTCTAGTCTGCCCACTGAAAAATTTAAATGGCCGCGGTATTTTGACTGTGCAAAGGTAGCATAATAATTTGTCTCTTAATTAGAGGCTTGTATGAATGGCTGTATGAGATAAAATCTGTCTTAATTAAATAATTAATTGAATTTTAATTTTCAGTAAAAATGCTGAAGTATTTATAAAAGACGAGAAGACCCTATGAATCTTTATTTTAATATTAATATATGTGTTTTATTTATAAGTTTTTGAGTTTTATTAATATTAAAATTTTATTGGGGTGATAATGAAATTTTATTAACTTTTATGTTTTATAAATATAGATAAATAAATTATAATGATCCAATTTTATTGATTATAAATTTAAGTTACTTTAGGGATAACAGCGTAATATTTTTAGAAAGTTCTTATTAATAAAAATGTTTGCGACCTCGATGTTGAATTAAGAGTAAATTTGGGCGCAGAAGTTTAAGTTTTAAGTCTGTTCGACTTTTAAATTCTTACATGATTTGAGTTTAGACCGGCGTGAGCCAGGTTAGTTTCTATCTTTATTGATATAAATTATTTTAGTACGAAAGGACCAAATAATTAAATAAAATTTTAAGTTAGAATAATAATAAATTAAATAATTACTTTGGCAGATTAGTGCAATAAATTTAGAATTTATAAAAGTATAATATACAAGTAATAAATGATTTGACAAGATTTATTAGTTCCTGTTGTAAGTGCCTTAATTATGGTGATTTGTGTTATGGTCGGGGTAGCCTTTTTAACTTTATTTGAGCGTAAAATTTTAGGTTATATCCAAATTCGAAAGGGCCCTAATAAAGTAGGTTTTATGGGGTTATTGCAGCCGTTTAGAGATGCTATTAAGTTATTTTGTAAGGAACAGGTTTATCCTTTAACTTCAAATTATTTAATTTATTATTTTTGTCCTGTATTTTCTTTATTTTTAGCCTTGTTTACTTGATTATGTATTCCCTATTTCATAAAGTTATTTTCTTTTAATTTGGGGGTTTTATTTTTTTTAGCCTGCACTAGCTTAGGGGTTTATAGAGTAATAATTGCGGGATGATCTTCTAATTCTAGTTATGCTTTATTAGGTGGGCTCCGGTCAATTGCTCAGACAATTTCTTATGAAGTGAGTTTAGCATTAATTTTAATATCTTTTATTTTTTTAATTACTAGTTTTAATTTATATTCATTTTTTAATAAACAGCAGATAATTTGATTTTTATTTTTAGGGTTGCCGTTAGCTTTTGTTTGGTTTGTTTCAAGTTTAGCTGAAACTAATCGGACTCCATTTGATTTTGCGGAGGGGGAGTCTGAGTTAGTTTCTGGGTTTAATGTTGAATATTCGAGCGGAGGTTTTGCTTTAATTTTTTTGGCAGAATATGCGAGAATTTTATTTATAAGTATGTTATTTTCTATGGTTTTTTTAGGGGGCAATTTGATAAGAGTGGATTTTTATGTAAAGTTAACTTTTATTGCTTTTATGTTTATTTGAGTTCGAGGGACTATACCTCGTTTTCGTTATGATAAATTGATGTATTTAGCTTGAAAGAGTTATTTATCTTTTTCTTTGAATTATTTAATTTTATTTATTGGATTAAAAATAATAATTTTTATTTTATTAATGTGTATATTATTTAGTAAAGTTAATAAGGTTAGTGTCTTATCTTTTGTTTTCAAAACAAATGCTTATTCAAGCTCATTAACTTAGATTAATTGATTATATTATCTCATAATTTTAATGTAATTGGGTTAATGATATAATATATAAAATATACAACTGTGAGGGCTTGTCCTGTAAAGACGTAGGGGTCTTCTACGGGTCGGGCTCCGATTCATGTCAATAAAATTACAATTACTACAAAGTTTCAAAATAAGATTTTATTTAACGGATAAAATTTTAACGTGCGAAAATTTCTTCTGTGAGTAAGTGGAAGGGAGAATAAGATGGCAATTGATATGACAAGGGCAATTACTCCTCCTAATTTATTGGGGATGGATCGTAAAATAGCATATGCAAATAAAAAGTATCATTCAGGTTGAATATGAACTGGGGTCACTAGGGGGTTGGCTGGAATAAAATTATCGGGGTCTCCTAATAAATAAGGGTTTGATAGACATAAAATAACAATACTGGCAATTATAATTATGAAACCAACAATATCCTTAAAAGAAAAATAAGGGTGGAAGGGGATTTTATTAATATTAGAGTTAATTCCTAAGGGGTTATTAGACCCGGTTTGATGTAAAAATAGGAGGTGGATTATTGTTGCTGCGGCAATAACAAATGGCAATAGAAAATGAAATGTAAAAAATCGAGTCAATGTGGCGTTATCCACTGCAAAGCCTCCTCATAATCATTGAACTATGTCAGTTCCAATATATGGAACGGCAGATAGTAGATTTGTAATTACAGTGGCTCCTCAGAAGGATATCTGCCCCCATGGGAGTACATATCCTATAAAAGCAGTTCCTATTGTTAAAAATAATAGAATAACACCGACGTTTCAGGTATGCATGTATATGTATGATTTATAATAAATACCGCGGCCTACATGTAAGTAAATACAAATAAAAAAAAAGCTTGCTCCGTTTGCGTGGAGGGTTCGTAATAATCACCCATAATTTACATCTCGGCAGATATGATTTACAGAGTCAAATGCTAATTGGATATCAGCTGTGTAATGTATAGCTAAAAATAGTCCTGTAACAATTTGTGTCCCCAGGCACAGGCCTAAAAGTGAGCCAAAATTTCATCAGGCACTAATATTAGCTGGGGCGGGAAGGTCTACAAGAGCGTTATTTATGATTTTAAATAAAGGATGTCTGGTTCGTAGTGGTGTATTCATTAGTTAAATTTGGGTCGTAGGGGCCCTGTAAATAAATTTGTGATTTTTACCGCTATTACTAGGGTTAATAATAAATAAATTACTAATAAAATAATTGTGTAATTATTGGGGTAATTGTATATTTTAGAGAGGGATAGGGAATTTTCATTAATTAGGGGTGAGGCATAATTAATTATTTCTTCATTTATAAAATAATTTAATGTGTAAAATTTATCTGTAAAAATTATAAAAAAAATAGTTAAATTTAAAATTATTAAGAATTTAATAAGAGGAGATAAAGAAAAATTTAATTTTTCATTAGAAGCTAAAGATGATATATATATAAATAAAATTAATATTCCCCCAATAAATACAAGAAATAAAATGTAAGAAAATCAAAATCTTTTTGATATAATTCCCGTTATTAGGCAGGTAGTAAGAGTTTGAAATAATAAGATAATTCCTATTGATATTGGGTGATTTGTTTGTGTAAATAAAAAAGAATTAAAAAATATTAAAAATATTAGAGTTATTTGTAAAATACAGAAAATAGTTTATTTTAAAATATTAATTTTGGGGATTAATGATATCATCTTTGATTTTTCTGAAATGATTTAAAAGAATGCACTTAATTTTGGTTTACAAGACCAATGTTTTTATTAAACTATTAAAACTTTTATACTTATGTTAACATTTATTAATTTATTATTTTATATAGTATTATTTATTTTTAGTTTAATAGTTTTTATTTCCCGTCGAAAGCACTTATTAGTGACTTTAATTAGCTTAGAATTTATTGTATTAGTGTTATATTTATACATATATAATTTTTTATGTTTAATGAGATATGAATATTATTTTTCTATGGTTTTTTTAACTTTTAGAGTTTGTGAGGGGGCTTTAGGTTTGTCTATTTTAGTGTCATTGATTCGAACGCATGGAACTGATTATTTTCAAAGTTATAATATTTTGCAATGTTAAAAATAATTTTTATATTAAGAAGTTTTCCTTTATTTATTTTTTATAAAAATAAATTTTGAATGGCTCAAAATTTTATTTTTTTTGTTTTATTTGTTGTGTTAATGCAAATAATATTAACAACTTTTCAAAGTGAGATTTCTTACTTTATAGGGTGTGATGTTATTTCTTGTGGGTTAATTTTATTGAGTTTTTGAATTTGTGCTTTAATATTTATGGCTAGTGAAAAAACTTATAAGTATAATGTTAAAATTAATTGGTTTTCTTTTATAATTTTATTTTTATTGTTAATATTGGTTTTAACTTTTAGTGCGAGAAATCTGTTTATATTTTATTTATTTTTTGAAAGAAGATTAATTCCTACATTTTTTTTAATTCTGGGGTGAGGTTACCAGCCTGAGCGTTTACAGGCAGGATTTTATTTATTATTTTATACTCTTTTTGCCTCTTTGCCGTTATTATTGGGGATCTTATATTGTAGAGGTTCAATTGGATCTATAAATTATTTTTATATTAATAATTATAGATTTGATTTGAATTTATTATATTTTTGTTTAATTTTAGCATTTTTAGTTAAAATGCCTATGTTTTTTGTTCACTTATGGTTGCCAAAAGCCCATGTAGAGGCTCCCGTTTCCGGGTCGATGGTTTTAGCCGGGGTTTTATTAAAATTAGGGGGTTATGGTCTTTTACGGGTTTATTCAATGATTCAATTAATAAGTATAAATATAAATATAATTTGATACACGATTTCTTTAGTTGGGGGAGTTTTAATTAGTTTGGTGTGTCTATGTCAAGTAGACATGAAGTCCCTAATTGCCTATTCATCGGTTGCACATATGGGAATCGCGTTGGCGGGCTTAATGACTTTATCGGTTTGGGGGTACTTAGGTGCCTATGTTTTAATAATTGGGCATGGGTTATGTTCTTCTGGGCTTTTTTGTTTATCGAATATTGTATATGAGCGAATTGGGAGACGAAGACTTTTTATTAATAAGGGGCTGTTAAATTTTATACCTAGACTTGCGTTATTTTGATTTTTATTGTGTTCTAGAAATATAGCAGCTCCTCCTTCATTAAATTTATTAGGGGAAATTATATTATTAAATAGTATTATTAGTTGAGCTTGAGTGAGTATGTTTATGTTATCTTTTTTGTCTTTTTTTAGAGCGGCCTATTCCTTGTACTTATTTGCTGGCAGTCAACACGGGACTGTATATTCATTAAATTTATCATTTAGAATTAATTCATGTCGAGAGTATTTAGTGTTATTTTTACATTGAGTTCCATTAAATTTGTTAATTTTAAAGTCTGATTTTTGCGCACTGTGACTATAGGTTGTAATTTGTAATTAGCAGTATAGTTCGGGTTTTAAATTGCGGTAGTTTAAGGGATTAATTTAAGTAGTTTATAAAAAATGGTGATCTGTGGCGTCAAAGATGTATTTATGGTACCTTAAATCGTGATAATTATCTCAATTTGTTTAATTTCTTCAATTTTTTTGATATGCGTAAGACTTTCTACGTTTTTAAGCGGTCTTTATTTTTTAATAAATGAATTAGTGGTATTTTATGAGTTTGAATTGGTGTCAATTAATTCGAGTTTAATTGTTATGACAATTTTACTAGATTGAATATCTCTTTTTTTCTTATCCTTTGTCTCCTTAATTTCAGCTCTTGTGGTTTTTTATAGAATAGAATACATGGCAAGAGATATATTTATTAATCGGTTTATTTTATTAGTCCTTATATTTGTGCTGTCTATATACTTATTAATTATTAGACCAAATCTGATTAGAATTTTATTAGGGTGAGATGGGCTAGGGCTTGTATCTTACTGTTTAGTAATTTATTTTCAAAATGTAAAGTCTTATAATGCGGGGATATTAACTGCGCTATCTAATCGAATTGGGGACGTAATAATTTTACTATCTGTGGCTTGAATATTAAATTTTGGTTCTTGAAATTATATCTTTTATTTAGAATTAATGCGGGAGGATTTTGAAATAACGTTAATTGGGGTTATATTAGTATTTGCAGCAATAACAAAGAGAGCACAAATTCCTTTTTCGGCGTGATTGCCTGCTGCGATAGCGGCTCCAACCCCAGTTTCAGCTTTAGTTCACTCATCTACGCTAGTAACTGCCGGGGTTTATTTACTGATTCGGTTTAATTCGTTAATTGTTAATTCGGCGATTGCTTGAGTTCTTCTTTTGTTGGGGGGCTTAACAATGTTTATGGCGGGATTGGGGGCTAATTTTGAGTATGATTTAAAAAAAATTATTGCTTTGTCAACCTTAAGTCAATTAGGATTAATAATGAGAATTTTATCTATAGGGTTTGCTTCTTTGGCATTTTTTCATTTATTAACTCATGCGCTTTTTAAGGCTCTTTTATTTATGTGTGCCGGAGTAGTGATTCATTCAATAAAAAATTTTCAAGACATTCGTTATATGGGCTCTTTAGTGGGGCAGCTTCCTCTAACAATTAGTTGTTTTAATGTGGCCAATTTGGCCTTATGCGGCATGCCGTTTTTAGCTGGATTTTATTCTAAGGATATGATTTTAGAAATTAGTTCTTTTTCTGAGATTAATGTTATTTCTTATTTTTTATATTTTTTTTCTACGGGCCTAACTGTGTGTTATTCCTTACGGTTGATGTATTTTACAATATATGCAAATTTTAGAAGTTGGGCGTTTCATCCTCTTTATGATTCTTCCAAAATTATAACGACGGGAATAATAGGGCTATTGGTAATATCAATTATAGGGGGGTGTATATTAAGATGAATTATTTTTCCGGTGCCCTATGTAATTGTTATTCCTTCTATTATAAAGCTAATAGTTCCAATTGTATGTATTTTAGGGGCAGTTATTGGGGGCTTACTAGCCAACTGATCTTTATATTTACGATTAAAGTCTAAAAGCAATTTTATAGCGATTTTTTTTATAGGGTCAATGTGATTTTTACCTACTCTATCTACCGTGGGAACGGTATTTACTCCTTTAAGGGTAAGCATGTCTTACATAAAAAGTCTTGATTATGGTTGATTAGAGAGACTGGGGGGTCAGAATTTAAATTATACCCTTTCTAAGGCTTCAGGCTATCTGCAAATTTTTCAAAATAATAGTTTAAAAATTTATTTAATAATATTTTTTTTATGAATTAGAATTTATTTAATTTTATCTATCTATTTAAATAGCTTATACTTAGAGCACAGCACTGAAGATGCTGGGGAAATAGTTTTATTTTTAAATATGTATATAGTTTAGTAATTTATAAAAAAAATTTTTTATTTTTACAATGAAAATGTAAGGTTTTAGTTAAACTATATAAATAAGAGAGGTAAATATAATTAATTAGATAATCAGAAATATAAATGGAGTTAAACCATTAAAGATAAAAGTTAGCAGCTTTTTCTATGCCCGATATTTCCTTAATTAGGGTTAAACCCACTAATATCATTAACAAGGATACGCCGCTTTTTGGCTTTAATTAATGGTTAGCGCCTTAGGGTGCTGGGAGAATTAGGACTAATAAAGTCTAAGGTTAGGTCGAAACTAAGTGCATAAATTGCTTCAAATTCTTGTAAGGTAGATTAATAATCAATAATTTTTGAATGCAAATCAAATGTTTTTATTTTAAACTACAACCTTAAATAGATTTATTTGACAATTATTTTATTAATGATATAGAGGCGTTTAATTATTTCATTCTAGTGCTCCTTGGTTTCATTCATGATATAGCCCCCCAAGTAAAATGATGATAAAAATAATTGATGTGTATGTTCATGCTAATAAATTATTAATTTTTATAATATTAATTATAGGAAATATTAGGGCGATTTCTACGTCAAAGATTAAAAAAATAATTGCGATTAAGAAAAATCGGATAGAGAAAGGCAGTCGGGAAGAATTAAATGGTTCAAACCCACATTCAAATGGGGATCTTTTTTCACGGTCAAAGATGGGTTTTTTTGAGAGAAGTGATGCAAGAAATATAACAATAATTGAAATAGTTAGAATTAAAATAGTTAAAAAAGATAGGATATACATTATCTATATTATAGATTATAAACCTTATGATTGGAAGTCATATATACTTTTTATACTATATAGATTAGTTACCCCATCAGTAAATACTCACGTATAAGAATAGTCAGACTACATCTACGAAGTGTCAGTATCAGGCTGCGGCTTCAAATCCAAAGTGGTGCCCTCTAGAAAAGTGATAGCTTAAATGTCGGATAAGACAAATTAAAAGAAAGGTAGTTCCAATAAGAACATGAAATCCGTGGAATCCTGTAGCTATAAAAAATGTTGATCCGTAAGCTGAGTCAGAGATCGTAAATGATGCTTCAACGTATTCGTAAGCTTGTAATATAGAGAAATAAATTCCTAAAAGAATGGTGAAAAATAATCCTTGGGTTGCTTGGGAGAAGTTATTTTCTATAAGGCCGTGATGAGCTCATGTTACAGTCACCCCTGAGGACAGAAGAATGGCAGTATTTAGAAGAGGGATTTGGAAGGGGTTAAATGGTTGAATATTTTGAGGAGGTCAAAGAGTCCCGATTTCTACTGTAGGGGAGAGGCTTCTGTGAAAGAAGGCTCAAAAAAAAGAAATGAAAAAGAATACTTCTGAGACGATAAATAAAATTATTCCTCATCGAAGCCCAATTGTTACTGGGTAAGTATGCAGGCCTTGAAAGGTACCTTCTCGTGAAATGTCGCGTCATCATTGGTATATTGTTAATAAAGTAATAATGTTTCCTAATAAAAATAAAGAGTTATCATATTGGTGAAAAAATTTTACAAGTCCAGAAACAGAGCATAGGGCCCCAATAGCCCCGGTTAGGGGTCATGGGCTATAGTCTACTAAATGAAAAGAGTGATTTGCATGTGTTGACATAATAAAGGATATAAATGTTTAATATTAATTTACTTCTCTAGAATATAAAGTAGAAAGGACTGCAAATACATAAGATTGAATAATTGATACCGCTGATTCAAGGGTTAATAAAAGGATTTGTACAATAATTAAAATGGATACCATGGCTGTAATTATCCCGGGTCCTGTATTACCTAAAAGGGTTATTAATAGATGTCCTGCAATTATATTAGCTGTGAGTCGTACGGCTAAAGTCCCCGGGCGAATGATATTTCTGATTGTTTCAATTAATACTATAAATGGTATTAAAACATTAGGAGTTCCTTGAGGAACTAAGTGACAAAATATGTGTTGTGTATTATTGATTCATCCGTAAATTATGAAGCTTAGTCATAGTGGAAGACTAAGAGATAAGGTAAATGTTAAATGACTTGAGCTTGTAAAAATGTATGGGAATAGCCCCAAGAAATTATTAAATAAGATTATTGTGAATAAATTGATAAATAGGAATGTTCTTCCATTAAATCCTGTAGGACCGATAAGGGTTTTGAATTCTTTATGAAGGGTTAAAATAATTGTTTGTCAAAGAAAATGGAATCGAGAAGGGATAAGTCAAAAATAGGCTGGGATAATTAAAAGGCCGATAAATGTGCTTAGTCAGTTTAGTTGTAATGAAAAAATCGAAGTAGACGGGTCGAATACAGAAAATAAATTTGTTATCATTTTCAATTTAGTGTAATTTTATTGAATAATTTTTTATCAGAGGATTTTAGGGTTGGTGAAAAAATATAATAATTTAAAATATTAAAAAATAAATAAGTTAAGCAAAAGATAATGAATAGAAGAAGTCAATTAATGGGTGCTATTTGTGGCATTAAAAAATATTAATTAATAATAATTTTAGCATGACAAGCTAATGTTATAAAATTTTAACTAATTTTTTCATTAAAGATAGGTGTTAATTTATCATTTAGTGGCTTAAGAGGCCATCGCTAACTTTTAGCTATTTAATGAATTTTCTAATGAAGTGATTCATTTAATAAATTGATTAGTCGGGATTCCTTCTAAAACAATGGGTATGAAACTATGATTTGCTCCACAGATTTCAGAACATTGTCCATAGTAAAGGCCTGATCGATTAATAAAAAGATTAGTTTGATTTAATCGTCCTGGAGTTGCATCGACTTTAACTCCTAAAGAAGGAACGGTTCATGAATGAAGGACATCCGCTGCAGTTACAATAATGCGGACTTGAGCATTTGTTGGTAAAATAATTCGATTATCTACGTCTAGAAGTCGGAATCCGTTTTCTTCTAACTCTTCAGTCGGGATTATATATGAGTCAAATTCGATATTTTTAAAATCAGAGTATTCATAGCTTCAATACCATTGATGGCCAATTGATTTTAAAGTTAGAGCTGGCTTATTAATTTCATCTAATAGATAAAGAATTCGAAGGGATGGAAAAGCAATAAATAAAAGAACAATTGCGGGCAGGACTGTTCAAATAATTTCAATTAATTGTCCATGTAAAAGGAATCGGTTAATAAATTTATTAAAAAAAAGAGTTCTTATATTATACCCGACTAAAGTTGTAATAAGAATAAGAATAAGTATAGTATGGTCGTGAAAAAAGTTTAATTGTTCTATTAAGGGGGAGTTTCTGTCTAATAATAAGGTATGTCCTCATGTTGCCATTTTATTCTAATAAAAGTAATACTTTATGTACGGGGTTTAAGTCCATTGCGCTAGTCCGCCATATTAGAAATTTGTTAATAAAGGTAATTCATTATAACTATGTTCGGCAGGGGGTAAATTTTGGAATCATTCAATAGATGAATTTAATTGAGCCGGAAATATGATTGTTCGGTTAGTGATTATTCTTTCTCAAATAATAAATATAAAAAATAAAATTCCAACTAATGAAATTGATGATCCTAAAGAAGATAAAATATTTCAAGAAATGTAGGAGTCTGGGAAATCAGAGTACCGGCGGGGTATTCCGGCTAGACCTAAAAAATGTTGAGGGAAAAATGTTATATTTACTCCAACGAATATAATACCAAATTGAATTTTTAATCAAAGGGGGTTTATATTAAGTCCTGTAAATAGCGGGTATCAGTGAATAAAACCTCCTATAATGGCAAATACGGCCCCTATAGATAAGACATAATGAAAATGGGCTACAACATAGTATGTGTCGTGAAGGACAATATCAATAGAAGAATTAGCTAAAATTACTCCGGTTAACCCCCCAATTGTAAATAAAAATAAAAATCCTATTGCTCAGAGTAGGGAAGAATTAAGGGTTAATTGGGTTCCGTGTAGTGTAGCAAGTCAACTGAAAATTTTAATTCCTGTGGGTACAGCAATAATTATTGTAGCGGAGGTAAAATATGCTCGAGTGTCAACGTCTATTCCTACAGTAAATATGTGATGAGCTCAAACAATAAATCCTAATAAGCCAATTGCTAGTATTGCGTAAATTATACCTAATGAGCCAAAGGTTTCCTTTTTCCCGCTTTCTTGGCTAATAATATGGGAAATTATTCCAAATCCTGGTAAAATTAAAATATAAACTTCTGGATGACCAAAAAATCAAAATAAATGTTGGTAAAGAATTGGGTCACCCCCTCCGGCTGGATCAAAGAAAGAAGTATTAAAATTTCGGTCTGTTAATAGTATAGTAATTGCTCCAGCTAATACTGGTAAGGATAAAAGCAATAACACCGCGGTAATTAATACAGATCACACAAAAAGAGGTATGCGGTCAAATGTGATTCCATTGGATCGTATATTAATAATTGTTGTAATGAAATTAACTGCCCCTAAAATAGATGAAATCCCTGCTAAATGTAGGGAGAAAATGGCGAAGTCGACAGATGATCCGGCGTGAGAAATATTGGCAGCTAAGGGGGGATAAACTGTTCATCCGGTTCCTGCTCCGTTTTCAACTAAGCTTCTAATTAATAATAAAGAAAGAGATGGGGGTAATATTCAAAAACTTATATTATTTATTCGGGGGAAAGCCATATCTGGGGCCCCTAGTATAAGGGGAACTAATCAATTTCCAAATCCTCCAATTATGATAGGTATTACTATAAAAAAAATTATAACAAAGGCATGAGCAGTTACAATAACATTATAAATTTGGTCGTCTCCAATTAAAGCCCCTGGATGACCTAATTCGGCACGAATCAGGATTCTTAAGGAGGTTCCTACTATTCCAGATCAGGCCCCAAAAATAAAATAAAGTGTTCCAATATCTTTATGATTTGTAGAAAAAAGCCATTGTCGCGGTTAAATGGCTGAAGTATAGGCGATAAATTGTAAATTTATTAATAAGAAATTTTCTTTTTAACCATTATAACTTACACAAAAAATTACTTTATTTATAAATTAGCTTAATTTTAATTAGGCCTTATATTCAAGAATGATTTTAAATTGCAAATTTAAAGGTGTATAAAATACTAAGGCTTAAAAGATACGGCTTATATATTTAGCTTTGAAGGCTAATAGTTTTTTTAACTTAAAGCCTTAAAGTAAAAAATATTTTTATTTAAATAATATAATAATTATTTATTATAATGATTAAAAGAGTGAAAATTATAAAGATATTAAATAATAAATTAATTATTATTAATTTATTATTAATAATTAACGAATTTGAAGATTTGACGGACGGGTAAGCTAGTGTAAATCCGGAAAAACTTAATCGGATATAAAAGAAAAGAGTAATTAATGCTATTATTACAATAAAAAATAAAATAAATAAATTATTTCTTTGAATTAAATTTTCAATAACTATTCATTTTGGAAAAAATCCTATAAAGGGGGGCAGCCCTCCTAAGGATAAAAAATTTATTAAAAGACAAGATTTTAAAATTGTTATAGAATTATTAAATATAAAAATTTGGTTAATATTAAATAAATTTAATATAGCAAAAATTAAGATAATTGAAAAATTAATAATAGTATATAAAATAAAATAAAATATTCATAAAATATTGCTGAAAAGTAAGGCAGTCAACAATCAGCCGATATGATTAATAGAAGAATAAGCTAAAATTTTTCGTAGTGAAGTTTGATTTAGCCCTCCAATCGACCCGATTAAGGTAGAAAAAATAATAAATACATATAATATTTCAGAAAATAAGGAATAGGATAAAATTATTAAGGGGGCTAATTTTTGTCAAGTTAAAAGAATAAAAGCATTTAATCAAGATAATCCTTCAATAACATTTGGAAATCAAAAATGAAAGGGGGCAGCCCCTATTTTTAAGAGTATTGTAGAATTAATAATTAAGTTTTGGTAAAATAATGTATTTAAATTAAAAAGAGTATTAAATTTTATAATATATAAAATTGATACAAATAAAAAAATCAATGAAGCAAATGCTTGAGTTAGAAAATATTTAATAGCAGATTCACTAGAAAGCATATTTTTATTGTCGATTATTAGGGGGATAAACGACAATAAATTGATTTCTAGACCTATTCATATTCCTAGCCATGAGGATGAAGAAATAGAAATGATTGATCCGGCTATTAAAGATGATAAAAAAATTAATTTATAAATAAAATTTATCATTAAAAAGAAAAGGACTGAAACCTTTATAAGCGGGGTATGAACCCGATAGCTTAATTAGCTTATCTTTATTAATTTATGTTTTAGTGTATGACGCACGAAAGATTTTGATTCTTTAAGAGATAGTTTAATTCTATTAAATATAAAATTTTTATTTTATAATAAGTGTAAAGCTTACATAATCTACCCTATCAAGATAGCCCTTTTAATCAGGCAACTTATT